ATTCTATGAGAGCAATAAAATAATAAATAAGTATGAATATAACAAGAGAAAGGGGAATAGTAGAGAAAAAGTTCTACAAAGCTATAGACTATATATGAGTGATCCCCACACTCTTTTTTTTTTTTCAATTTCATTAATTGAATTTCGTTTGATTAAGGCGAAGTTCCGTAAAAACCTCCGCCTTCTTTAAAATATCATGAACAGTTCCTGTAGGTTGAGCGCCCTTTTCAAGGAAATATAGAATAGCAGGAACATTTGAATAAGTTTGATTCTTTATCGGATCATAAAAACCCACTTTCTGAAGATCTCTTCCGTCTCTTCGGGATCGAACATCAATTGCAACGATTCGATAGACGGCTCATTGGGATAGATGTAGATGAACAATACCCCCCCCCCCTAGAAACGTATAAGAGGTTTTCTCCTCGTACGGCTCGAGAAAAAATGATTCGAAGTTATGTCTAGGTATAGAATTCGAATGGCAAATAGATCCATAAAATCATCAAATCCATTAGACTATGATTTAAGTCTTTTTTTTTTCTTCTTTCTCGAAAAAGCAAAAATCATTTGTACTCATAACTCAAGTTGGATAACTCCCAAATAGCTCAAAGAAAACCCTTAGGCATTTCATTTATTGAGTGGTCTCTAACCCCCTTTTTTTGTCTCGTTTAGAATCCATTTGGATTCTTCATTCTGATCTAGTTGTTGAGACAATTGAAAACGGTATTTCCTTGTTCCAGGATCCTTTATCTTTACTTTGAATCATTGGGTTTAGACATTACTTCGGTGATCCTTAATCGTTTCAAAATGGCAGCAACATACCTTTTTTTGTGATTTCTTTCTATCAAAGAATCATAGAACAGTTGATTCACGCGTGCTACACTTTTGATCAAAAGAGTTTTACCAATTCCAACAAAATTTCCTTTTGGATTTGAAACTTGCTCGAATTGGATCCTTTCGATTTCTATATCGAAGATATACTTACGAAGTTATTCCAACTTATTGATTGGCACTAACCCTAGATCCTTGCCCCTGAGAAATGAATCAATCCTTTCTACTCGAGCTCCATCATATCATGTACTATTTACATTACACCCCAAATGGGGGTTCTAGTGGAACAGAACAAAAGATGTCGAGCCAAGAGCACTTTCATTCCTATATAATCTAAAATGGTGGATGGAAGAATCCACAGCTGATCATGTCTTTCAAGTCGCACGTTGCTTTCTACCACATCGTTTCAAACGAAGTTTTACCATAACATTCCTCTAGTTTGGAACCGGTATGTAATTGATTCAATTATGGAATCATGAGTAGTCATTGGTTCAGTCGGTACATAGTAATCCATACTTTTTTCCTTCTATCTGGATAGGTAGATATTTTTCTGAAGAAGTCTCAGCAAGAATTCAACTTAATCCCGTATGAATGCAACATTTTTTTTTTATTATTTATAAATAACACAAATATAAATAACACGAATAAATAAGTTCTTTTTGAATCTGTATCTTTGAGTGACTCAATAGGATAGATTCACCAATCTCACACGTCTTCAAGTACCAAGGACTCGTAAGAAATCATTAAAAATATTTAATTGAAAAAATTTCCTACTTCGACATCATTAGTTGAATAATGTTTTACAGTAAGTACCGCATTTGATTTTGATCATCATAAGAGAGATAAATCCATGTTTCTTTTCGAATTGAACCATCATCACTGATTTAAAGCATATAGATAGATCGAAAAGCAAATCCAATTTCTTTCTGTGGAGTGGATAAAAAAGACTTATATGTAAGGGAAGATTTAGGTCATTATTCTTTCATCTGATTGATAAAATCAGAATTGAAAGAATAGGGGATTTCTGTATCTATCAGAGAAACTGAACAATTGTCACTGGAAGTAATTAAATTATGGATATTCTATGTTAAATATTTGGATCACAAATCTTTTTCACAAAAATCGAAACACCGTTGTCACTGAAATAGAATGATAACAATACATACATACATATAAGCATTTCTTCATTTTATACGTATTTGACTTTCGGTTCAGTAATTTTTCTGTAATCTTTCCATAAAGTGAATAGAGTGTCTAAATCACCCCCTGCCTCAATTGTTACATTGATTTCTAATTATTCTCATTAGAGCCAAAGACAAAATGTCTAAAAATGAGGTTCAAAGAAAATACATCTGTTACATATGGAATTGATTGTTAATGAGATTCGGATAGACATAGATATTAAAATTTATACCTTCCATTGCTGTTTAAGTCCTATCTACTCCCCGAATTCTATGGGGATGATGAATATGAATCATAAATCAAAAAAGGATCCTCTTTTATGGGATGCTAGACGGGCTAGTCTAGGTACAAAGACTAAGAGGTCCAGATTAAGTCGTTGTTCCTATTTTTTATTTTACCCTAACCCAGTCGTAAGAGACTTAATCCCGTTGATTGAATTCAATTAGTACCACGAAACCCCTCTTGTTTAAAATTCAAGAAATCCACAGAG